TAGACTAATTATCTTTCTATGATTTCTATTTTTTATTTTTATCGATTTATTATTATTATTTAAATTCTAAATTTATTTAGAATTTATATTCGATTTTCTTTTTCAATATATTAATATCAATATATTTAGATATTGTATATTGATTTTATTTAAATTAAATTGGTCAATTGGAAGATTTCCCATAAGAAAATGATACTTATTAGAATTCGATACCAAGCCTTATGTTATGTCAATTGCCAAATACCTAGTTTTTTGCAACACTTTCTAAAAACTTTCTAAAAAAAGGGGGTTCATTGGACTAAAAAAGGGAAGGAAGAAGGCGAGTCAGTATGCTAATTACTCACCCTCAAATCCGTCCTTCCCATGGGTTCTTGTCTGAATCCGAACGAATAAATAATTGTAGGAGTGAAATCTTAATATAATTCGAAAAAGCAAGGGTAGCAAAGCAAGTCCACGAAAAAAAAAAAGAAAAAAATATGTATCTTTAGGATTAAACAAAAGGATTCGCAAATAAAAGCGCTAATGCTACAACCAGCCCATAAATTGTTAAAGCTTCCATAAAAGCCAGACTAAGCAATAAAGTACCCCGTATTTTTCCCTCTGCCTCGGGTTGTCTCGCGATCCCTTCTACAGCTTGACCTGCAGCAGTACCTTGACCAACCCCAGGTCCAATAGAAGCAAGCCCGACGGCTAACCCAGCAGCAATAACGGAAGCGGCAGAAATCAGTGGATTCATGATAAGTTCCTCGCACCCAAAATAAAGAAAAGAAATAGTTAATGATACAATCAACCAACAAATTATGACTTAATTATTCCATCACTAAGATTTATCCAGTCGAAGTAATTAAGAATTCCGAATTGAAAAAAAAAAAAAGAATATTTATTGAGCTATAATAATATTTATCGAACTATCAGAAATACTTCGATATTTCTTTTTTAGTTTCTATCCACGTAGTTTTTGTGAATCCCTACAACTTTGGTTCTTATCTTACTTTACATTTCCAAACCATTCTTTGAATTCTTCGTTCTTTTTCTTGATTTAATTTCTTTAGTCATTTAAGATTCAATTTACAATTATAGATGAAACGGAAGGACTTCCATTTTTGAATCCCTATCTAAATTTACAGTAGCAGGGCAAATTTAGATATATGTTTAGTTCATATATAACTAGTTAATATCTAATATCACATATACATGTGTTTTTTCCATACCGTAAACCAATTATTCGTGTCTTAGATTCAATCGGATTCGAGAATCTTTTTTTGAAACATCCACAAAACAAGGAGTTGTCTTATAGCGATTAGATTCTATACACCTAGTTCGACCCCCCTCCTCCCCTATTTTTTTTTACAATTCCCTGGTAATCTTTTTGACTTTTACACTAAATCGTATACTTATTTTATTTAGACCTTATTTGCATCTTTCTTATTTTGGATAACATTTTTTATAAATTTCTTTCTATATTTTTGTTCCCTTAAGTAGATTATTTTGAGCCGCACATACATTGTGGCGGGATAAGCTAAAAAAAAAAGACTATTTCGAAAACTAGTCAATGATGGCCTTCCATGGATTCACCTATATAAGCCGCAGCTAAAGTTGCAAAAATAAGAGCTTGAATACCGCTTGTAAATAATCCAAGGAACATGACAGGTATAGGAACCACTAAAGGGACTAAAGAAACAAGAACAACAACTACTAATTCATCAGCTAATATATTTCCGAAAAGTCGAAAACTAAGTGATAGGGGTTTTGTGAAATCTTCTAAGATGTTAATCGGTAAAAGGATTGGGGTTGGTTGGATGTATTTACCAAAATAACCTAATCCTTTTTTTGAAAGACCCGCATAGAAATATGCTACCGACGTAAGTAAAGCTAATGCAACAGTAGTATTTATATCATTTGTGGGTGCAGCTAACTCCCCATGAGGTAACTGTATGATTTTCCAAGGCAAAAGAGCCCCCGACCAATTAGAAACAAAAATAAATAGAAACATAGTTCCAATAAAGGGAACCCATGGACCATATTCTTCTCCAATCTGAGTTTTGCTCACGTCTCGAATGAATTCAAGGACATATTCAAAGAAATTTTGACCGTCAGTAGGAATGGTTTGTGGATTTCGAACAGCTATAATGGCTGAAACTAATAAAATAGCAATTACAACCCAAGAAGTAATAAGTACTTGGGCATGGACTTGGAAACCCCCTATTTGCCAATAGAAATGTTGGCCTACTTCCACAGCCGATATATCGTATAATCTTTTTAATGTGTTGATGGAACATAATAGAACATTCATATTGCCCTCTGAAAGAAATACAACTTTAAAAGGAATTATTTTGATTCAACCATCTCTTTTTCGGCTTGTCTACTTAATTTTTTTATTTTGAATACCGACTAATCACATAATATCTTCGGTTATTCTTTTTTGTGCGATTCAGTAATAGTATAGTAGCCGATTTCATAAATCTATGGAGTTCCCCAAACCAAATAATTTATTTATCTT